ACTATATAATCAATCGGGGGATAAATCAAAAAGGGAAGGTTTTTTTTAGGAAAAGGGTTAAGGAAAAGAGGACTGGAGATGCAAGTAGAATAAAAAAAAAGCTGTTCGTTAATCCAGGAACATTTTCATATATTTTGTATCATTTTGGCGGCATGGCCGAGTGGTAAGGCGGGGGACTGCAAATCCTTTTTCCCCAGTTCAAATCCGGGTGTCGCCTAATCAACAAAAGACTCAAAATATCTTCTTCTGTTATCTGTTAAGTTAATATAACTCGCCGAATTATTGCCTATCAGAATATCAGAAAGGGGCTGTTCATTCTTGTTTGCTTCTAAGCATAAGCATCTTAGCTGGGTGGGGTTTGTATAGTATACATAAAAGATTCTAAACCCTTGGGATTCAAATAAATATGCTATTTTTTAGTAATAGCAGAGGGATTACCAAGACTTCGGTTGACTACTTACTAATTATTTATTAATGTCGTGTACAATGACTGGATCTTGAGCTAGATTGGAGAGTTTGATTTGATAGGAAATCTAATTGGATGGAATTAATAGTTGTGGTAAAGGGGCCGAAGACAACGAACGACGGACTCGCGCGAATCTTGGTCGGGATATTGATTGAATAGTTTCTTTTTATATTTATAGAAGAAAGGAAGGGGAAAAAGAATTTCTTTTCGGTAACCCTTAATCAAGAATCAAGAATATACTGTCTCCCTACTATGAGATAATCGTCGAGAAAGATAGGGTTAGATCAAAAGGGGAATTTGTGGTATGGAATAGATAATGGTTTTTATTTTTATGCTTTTTACTTAGAAAGATCAACAAAAACGGAATAGGCCTTATGATTACTTTACTACATATTCCATTAAAAATAATCCCTTAAGATATTACTACGTATTTTGCTTGTTTCCCAATTAGAAGTAATACATATAAGAATTTCTTATGAGTTGATTTATTGGAGTGCTTTATCCCTAGTGTTAGGACGGAATCCCCTTTTGACTCTGCGCCATGGATTCCACTATTATTAGTGAGGAAAAATGGGATAATTCCTTCATATTTATAGAGATAGGGGACATAATTCACATGGATATAGTCAGTCTTGCTTGGGCTGCTTTAATGGTAGTCTTTACATTTTCCCTTTCACTCGTAGTATGGGGAAGAAGCGGCCTCTAGAGGTACTACTAATTGTCGATCTAACTGTATCAATTTTTTGATAGTCAGAACATAAAGAACAAATAGATGTAGCAAATAAGAAGAATGGGTCTCTAGGTCAATTCCATATGTGGAATTGATATCCACATATATCAAGATAATATTGTAGATTGATCTACATCAATGTAAACCTCTGTTTTGATACTAGAGTACAACTTTGTAGATTGTACAACTTTAATACACTACAATAACACTAATAACTAGATAGTATGGTAGAAAGAAATAGATGATTCTTTCTTACCATACTATCGGAATACTTCCAATTATAGTCCGTTCATTTAGATGGGAATCCTTTTCATTTCGTCAATTTAAGAACTCGGAACCCAAGTTTTATTCAAAATAACTAATTATTTTGACTAACTGTTTTTACATAAATGATAAGTAGAAAAGCAGTAGGAACTAGAATGAATAGTGCAGTAGCAATAAATGCAAGAATATTAACTTCCATAATCTCATCGTTTTTTTTACTTCACAATAACTCGGGATTTGGTCCCATAGAGAGGATAAATCTTTTGCCTTTATTTAAAATTTAAATTCAATAAAAAAGATCTCGCTCGATTATCTTGAATCCGATCAATATCATGAATAACAATATCGGAACTATCAAATCAATTCGTTGTCGAGAATTGAATAGTATAACATAGGAAGTTCTTTTATCCATACCGAACCCAAACTTTGATTTCTGACCCCATCCAAAATTCCTTTATTTCTCATCCATTTCCTTTCTTTTTTTCTCTAACCTACTTTACGTCTTCCTTTCTTGTACAATTATTATCTAATGAAGTATCATCAGATTGCCCTTTCACTTCTATCAGTTACATAGTTACAAACCCAAACAAAGAATAAAAATAAAATAAGGATCACCCCTTGCTTTGGGAATGAAAGCCCCCAGCCCCTTTCATAAAAAAGGAGAGATTCATTGATGCATTTATTGGATCCGTCGGGACTGACGGGGCTCGAACCCGCAGCTTCCGCCTTGACAGGGCGGTGCTCTGACCAATTGAACTACAATCCCAGGGAAATAAGGGATCTAGCAGAAATTTTGATTCTTTTTTATCTCCGTATCAGGTATTTCTGAAAGACAAGGGGGTTATACCACCTCTTGGTAAATTGACGAATTTTTGGGCCGAGCTGGATTTGAACCAGCGTAGACATATTGCCAACGAATTTACAGTCCGTCCCCATTAACCGCTCGGGCATCGACCCAGGAAGAATCTTTTTTAGACTTTTTGGTAATCCATGATCAACTTCCTTTCGTAGTACCACCCTACCCCCAGGGGAAGTCGAAT